TTTCTCCTCCCCTAACCCTTTCTTTTTGTTTGTCTACTACTTCTTATGAATCTAAACAAAGGAGTTCCAATAGACCCGGAAAGCAAGGAATAGTAATCTTTGACGAACAAGAGAAAAAATCATTATTATTTCGATACAAGACGACACAAGAAAAGGGATTTTCCACCCTTTTCTTGTGTCGAATAGAAGATTAGGAAGACTAGTAATCCCTCCTAAAAGTATTTGTTCCTTTCATCTTTCCCATCCTTCCCTTGTATTCTCTTCCTTTATATTTGTATGCCTATAGTCTATTACTAGGAATGGGATACACGTAATGAATTCCAGACATCCCACAAACAAAACAAAAACAGTATAAACAAAAGGGTTTACAGAATTTTTGGATCATACATAAGTATCGATCGACAATAATTTGTTGCTTTTTACCAACTTGATGTTAAGGAATTTCTGGACCTAGAAATTCATTTCATACAATTGAACCTTTTCAAACTGTTTCTTTTTAAGAACCAAAAAAACTTGTGCCAAAATAACAGATGCCAAGAAGAACAAAAGGCCTTGGACACGTAATGGATCTTGAAGCACTATTTCTGCATCTCCCTGACCAAACCCTCCTACATTGGGATTGCTTGTTAATGGTTGATCAAGCTTGATGGATTCACCCTCTGAAACAAGAAGTTCTGGTCCTGGAGGTACAATATCAACCACTTGATGTCCATCCGATGCATCAACTATGGTTATTTCATATCCTCCTTTTTCTTTACGTACTATTCTGCTTACTATACCTGCTGATGTAGCATTATAGACTGTATTGTTACTCTTGCTCCCATCAGGATAAATCTGACCCCTTCCTCTGTTCCCACCTACATATATGGGATATTTTAAGAAGTGAACGTCTTTCCTCGTAGCAGGGTCGGGGGAAAGAATGGGAAAGGCGATTTCACTATATTTCTGACCGGGAACAGGACCTATCACAAGAATATTTCTTTTATTGGGACGATAACTCTGAAAAGACAGATTTCCCATCTTTTCTCTCACCTCGGGAGAAATACGATCGGGGGGGGCTAACTCGAATCCCTCGGGTAAAATAAGAACAGCCCCTACATTCAAAGCCCCCTTTTTACCATTAGCAAGAACTTGTTTCAGTTGCATATCATAAGGGATTCGAACAACTGCTTCAAATACAGTATCAGGAAGCACGGCTTGCGGGACTTCAATATCCACGGGCTTATTAGCTAAATGGCAATTGGCACATACAATTCGTCCAGTTGCTTCTCGTGGGTTTTCATAACCCTGCTGCGCAAAAATGGGATATGCATTTGAAATGGATGCCCGAGTTATTACATATATCATGATCGATACAGAAATCGATTGAGTCATCTGTTCCTTTACCCAAGAAAAAGTATTTCTATTTTGCATGTCCAATCATTGATCCCGGAATTTCTACAATAAATTAGATAGGTAGCTAGTATAGTTCCCTATACACGAGTCTGTCATTGTACTGGGATAATTGTACTGGAATATAGGACGAATACCTTGAAGAGCTAGAAATATAAAGAATTAAGTAAGATTTAAGATTGAAAATGCTTTCTTTATATACGAAGAAAGATTCTGATTTGATTGATATCAGGAGATCAAATGAGTTCTTCATTCATTCATTGAATGATAAATAACTACAAGTGAAGGAGATACACGATTTAAATAATAGAAGATCCAATATTTCACAATTGTATCTAAAATAACTGGAAAAGTGGAAACAAGACTAGATATAATTTGATCGTTATGAACCAATCCAAAATCGTTGTAGACCGAACCAATCATTAGTTCCCAACCATGGGTCGAATGAAATCCGATCCATAAATCAGTAACTAAAAGAATAAAAAAAGCTTTTATTGTGTCACTTAAGTTATAGAGGAATTCCTGAATCCAAGAATTAAGAATGACAAGTTCTTCATTACCCAGAAAAAAATAACCACTTAGAATAGCGAAACAAATTATATTTGTCGAGAAATCCAAAATGATATGGAGATGATATTCATTGTGTGTTTTGACCAATTGTATCGTTTCCTTGTGTATTCCTATACGAAGTTTTTGTATATGCGTTTCCGGGTACTCCTTTATCATTTCATCCAAGAGGAATAGTTCTTCTAATTCTATGAATCTTTCTAGAACGTTTTTCTCTTGAATATCATTCAAAAAAGTTTCGGATTTCCCGGTATTCCACCAATTAGTAACCCAAGGTTCCAGACATTTATTAAATGAGAGAGAGACCCACCAGGGCAAAAATATTATGGATGAAATATATGGGAGGGAGACCCAGGCTTTTTTTTTTTTTTTCATTTTTATCCTAAAAGGACCCTTATTCCATTTCTATATTCCTTTCCTTCTAGATCCTAGATCTAAATTATTACACAAAAATAGGAAATAGACCCATGGGTTCAATACCTTTTTATAGAACTCGTACTTCAGAGAAATATCAGATAGAGTCGACGGTTGTATTAAAAGGGAAATTTGCAAGTTTTTTTCCATTTTTTCTTCAGTTCATTTCAAAATACTTCAATTGGTACGCGCAAGAAATAGGCCAATTCGGCAGCTTTTTGTTCAATTTCTCGTGGAGTAAAATACTCATCAGTACGAGTCAAGGGAATGGCTCCTTGGCCTCTGATTTCCATATAAAGGACACGACGAGGATAAAGACCCTCTTTAACCTCCATTCTGATTGATTGTATATCTCTCATAAGTAAGCGAAGGAAGATGCGACGATTTATTCCAGGAAATCCCCAACGAAAAATACACACTATTCCTTCTTTTCTATCGAATCTGTCATAACCACTACCTACATTCCATGAAATTGTGCACCACAAATAGGAGCTAATGAATAGACCTGCGATCCCATAGAAAGACATCACGATCCCTTGTGGAAAAAAAACAATTTGCTGAGATGGAAATACGGATATCAGATTCCTACCAAGATAACTGGAAGTTCCAACCACTAAGAATCCTAGTGAACCTAAAAAAAGGATACAGGCCCAGAAAAAATTACTTGTTTTTCGAGACCCCATTATAAGTTCTATCCATATATGTTCTGATCGCCAATTCATACTCTACTAGATCCAGTTGCATTCGATTGGAATTGAGAGAATAACCCAAATGAATTTTACTTTCTTGATCCCGAAGTAACTTTCATTAACTAGCACTATTCTGATGTAAACCGTTAGAAGTAATTTGTTAGATACATTGACTTTCCATTTAAATAAAATATTCGCCGATCCATTTTTTATTTAACCAGCTATACCTGCATATACATGCATTTATGCGGATATCATGTATCCGCATAAATGCATAATAGTTCTTTCATTTGTGTTCGTAAAGAGTCACATATCGTACCATATTACACTAAATAAATATCTGTATTATGATCCAGTGTTGAAATAAATTGATGAGATTTGGTCCCATCGGATCTAGACAATCTTATTTTTTTGGACATGAAGAGATAAAGAAGCCATTGCAATTGCCGGAAATACTAGGCCCACTAAAGGCACAAAAATAGAGGGTAAGTTGAGATCTGTCATAGAATGGGTGCCTCGATTTAATATTTCTATCTATTAGAAAGAGAAAGATATCTTATGATATGATAAGTATATCTATCCTAAATATATATCATAAACTGTATTATATTTATAATATAATATTATTTATTATTTTATTATATATAAATATATATAAATATTAATATAATTATTTAATAATTATTTATTTAATATTTAATAATTATTTATTTAATAATTATATTAATATTTAGAAATTCATATTGATAAGAAATTCATATTTATAAGTAGTTAATAAGAAGTAGTTAATAAGTGCAAGGAATGTAGAACTAAATAAGATAAGTGTACCTATTCATCTTTCTACACGAATATGTATGATAATTCGCTTTATTAATAAATTTTATTATTCTTTTCCCATCCTTATTTCTTTCTATCTTTCTAATCTAATAAGGAGTTTATTATGAAAATAAAAGATTTTATTAGGAGTTTGCGACTCTAACTAATTCGATCCATCCAACAAACGGGGATTCATAGTAAAAAATGGGGGTTATCGATAGATATAGATATAGAAATAACTTCTATTCTCTATTTTCTATTTATTTCTTTTTATTTTGATTTCGATATTTTTTTTTATTGTCTATATTAATACGTAAGAAGGCCAGATAATTTTTTTTTTTATTTTCCCTAATTCTAATTCCTCGGAGGGAGAAATTAATTCACTTTTTTATCCTGTTGATAGAAGGTTCGTGATTACTAATCATGAATAGAGGTAGGATAAAAAAATAGATCTGGAGGAAAAACGAAAAAGTAATTACCCGAAACTTCTAACTCTTATTACAAGTAGAACTTATGTCATCAAAGAAAACACCATCCTTTTTTCGTTTTTTTTGATTACGATGAACTAAATATTTGTTCGCTACAAATAACAGAATTTAGTACTATACTTTATTCATTTTTTGAATTTTTATTCAAGGGAAAGAAACCGTGGAGCTGAAATAACTCACTCAGAACACCTTTTAAAAGATTACGTGGTACAATTGGGTCAAATAAGCCTTTATGGAATAAATACTCAGCCGCTTGTGAACCATCGGGTACTGTCTTATTCAATGTTTGTTCAATTACTCTTTTGCCCGCAAATGCAATGTGGGCATTAGGTTCAGCAACAATGACATCTCCCAACATACCAAAACTGGCTGTTACTCCACCGGTTGTAGGAGATGTAAGGATTGATACATAGAATAATTTTTTATTTGATTGATAATTATATGAAGCGGAAGATATTTTAGCCATTTGCATCAAACTCAAACTTCCTTCTTGCATGCGCGCTCCTCCAGAAGCACACACAATAATGACAGGTATAGATCGATTAGTAGCATACTCGATCAAACGGGTGATTTTCTCGCCTACTACAGATCCCATACTACCTCCCATGAACTTAAAATCCATAACTCCAATTGC